TAATAATAAACCAAAATCCCCTACACGATTAGTTACAAACGCTTTTTGACAAGCATTTGCTGCAGGAGTTCGTGTGAACCAAAACCCTATTAATAGATAGGAACACATTCCAACCAATTCCCAAAAAATATAAATTTGTATCAAATTCGAACTAGTAACTAATCCCAACATCGAAGTACTGAAAAAACTCATATAAGCAAAAAATCTCAAGTATCCTTGATCGTGAGCCATATAATTATCACTATAAATAAGAACCATAATTCCAACAGTAGTGATTAACATTGACATAATAGAAGTAAGTGGATCGATCAAGTAGCCAAATTCTAAAGAAAAATCATTATCGAGGGTCCAAGACCATACATATTGATAGATAGAACTGCTTTTTATTTGCTGAATAGACAGATTAGTTGAAAAAATCATGATTATACTTAACAATAAAATACTCGAAAAAGCCCACATACGACGGAGATTTTTTGTTGCTGTCGGAAAAAGAAGAAGTCCCACTCCTATTAACATAGGAACTGGAAGTGGAAGGAAAGGTATGATCCACGCATATTGATATGTCTGTTCCATAAAAAAAGTTTTTTAATTCTTAATTAATATTAATTGTTTCCGATTCACCGGATCTTACCTCTTTTTGATTTGAAAGGAGTCAATAAAAAAATAAAGATATGCACTAACTTAAATAGAAATAGAATTTTTGAATTTTTATTTCTTTTTATACTTATTCTTTATAAGTTTCTGCTAAATACTTCAAATATTCAAATCAAGAAGTTACAATTGGTCAAATCATATGAAAAAAGCAGATTAATTACTAGTCTCCTTCGAACTTTCAAATTCAAGTTAAATTAGGCATATTTTTCGCGAATTTGACAAGTTACTAAAAAAAAAAAAAGAATATTCTTTTTTTTTTTAGTAATAAAAATAGTTTATGCAATTTTCCCATATCTTTCACGCATCTTATGTATTCTTTTTGATTTTAGAATCAAAAATATTATCTAGAAAAGAAATACATAATGAATTGGCAAAGCGCAAATTTCTTTTGAACAATAGATGTCTTTCACATCCAGCTATACCAATGAGTAATCTCTTAATTTTTATTTAAATGGCAGTTCCAAAAAAACGTACTTCTGCATCAAAAAAGCGTATTCGTAAAAATTTTTGGAAAAGGAAGGGGTATTGGGCAGCGTTAAAAGCGTTTTCCTTAGGGAAATCTATTTCTACCGGGAATTCCAAAAGTTTTTTTGTGCAACAAACAAATAAAATAAGTAATAAAACATAACATGTTACAATAATCTGAATCGGCTTGACTCAAAAATTGACTCATTTCATTTCGAAAATAAAATTCCCGCTTTCCATTCCCTGTTGAGTTAATCAATAGGAAATGGAATTTGTTTCGCTCTTAGAATTAGAATAAGGATTTTTCTCTTTACCGTACTGAATTCAAAAAAAAAAAAAAGAATCCTTTTTTTTGACAAAAAAACATAAGATACGTAATTGTCTTTTTAGTATATTTTCTCATTTCCAAGGTGGGGAGTATTATTTTCCCCATCAGCCTGTTTCTTACAATAATATAAGCAATAATATAACTTTTTTCTCTAGATCCACGTTTTCTCTATAGAAAGGCGAGTCAAAAATCAAAATCATTGAAACTAATTGATTAAAATTCTAAACCTTTTTGTGCAACTTTCTTCTTTTTGGATTTTCTATGAATTCCTATATAGACTCCCATATATTTATTGCCATCAATCCACTCAAAAACACTTAACAAGTTTTTTTGGATAAATATGTGTCAATTTTTACTGATCCAAAATTTTTTTGTTCATTGATAAAATGGATTTTTTGGTTTCGATGTTTGAAATCAAATAAATCAAAAACAGTTCATTAAAACAAAACAAAAATGTTTTTTTTTGGGGGGGTTCTATCCCTTAATTCATAGTTGGACTATCTAGTTTTCCAAGAGTTCAAGTCGAGGAGAGTCTAAAATACACACTAAAACTAAAACCCTAAATTCAAATAATGAACCTTCAAATACCTATTTGAACTTTGAACGAATTTTTATTCATCAATTTGAATCTTTCCTAAAAAATATTGCAACAATTTAATTCTTAAATCTAGACGATTGCTTATTCATAGGGTATTATGAATTCAAGACAAGCCGCTATGGTGAAATTGGTAGACACGCTGCTCTTAGGAAGCAGTGCTAGAGCATCTCGGTTCGAGTCCGAGTGGCGGCATGTCATCTCCTAAAAAAAGTAAATAGATCCTATAATGAATTCAATTTACGATTTCCTTTTTATAATTATGGGACTCCTTAAAAAAATTTATGATATTTTCAACTTTAGAGCATATATTAACTCATATTTCTTTTTCGATTGTTTCAATTGTAATTACAATTCATTTCATAACTTTTTTAGTCGATGAAATCGTAAAACTATATGATTCATCCGAAAAGGGGATGATAATGACTTTTTCCTGTATAACAGGATTATTAGTTACT